CAGATATGCCCCTATCGTCTAGCGGTTCAGGACATCTCTCTTTCAAGGAGGCAGCGGGGATTCGACTTCCCCTGGGGGTAGGGTACTACGAAAGGAAGTTGATCATGGATTATCACTAAGCCTAGAATTAATTCTTCCTGGGTCGATGCCCGAGCGGTTAATGGGGGCGGACTGTAAATTCGTTGGCGATATGTCTACGCTGGTTCAAATCCAGCTCGGCCCAATAATTCGCCGCTCCATGAGTATGATCTAACCAATTTTATTTGTCCTCCAGAAACAGAAATGCCCGATCCGTAGGAATAAAGATTAAGAGTCAATTTTTTATTGCTCTATCCATATTTATTTAATTAATAAATTAATTATCCATTTTTGGCAATAAAAAAACCACCGGTTACTAGTAATCTATTTTACTCTCGCTATAGTCCATATCTATGTGGATATGATATTAGTATATCATTTGTGTCTCTGTTACAACACGACGAATAGAATGTTCTTATGAAACCATAAGAATATGTATGCCATACACCTCGCTGGGATTGTAGTTCAATCGGTCAGAGCACCGCCCTGTCAAGGCGGAAGCTGCGGGTTCGAGCCCCGTCAGTCCCGAACTAGGATCCGATGAATTTATCAATTCATCTATCAATTCATCTCTTCTTTTTCTGTAAAAAGGGGGACAGGGAACAAGATATAATCCCAGTGGAGATCCTTATTTCTTTTGTTTTTCGTTTCACATTTATCATCAGACAAATACGGGAATTTCAATTTCTTCCACTAGTATCGATGCAGAATAGTACTGATTGATAAGGGAGAGACATATCTAGATTGATTGGTACGATCGGTGATATTACTCTATTCAGTATTTTAAGAGATACCATATTCGTCTTACTTTCTTTTTCGACTGTTCTTGAACAATGAAATGAAGTAGAGTGCCCATATTTTTACCAGGAGTACATACACAAATTGTATCCTTTTGTTGTACAATACACAATGTAGCATAATTACCTCGACAGAACAGAGCACTTTTTTAAACCGCACCCTTTTCTAGCTCCGACTTGTGTATCCTCAATTACTAATTGAAAAAAAAATCTATCTCATTCTCATTCAAATTGCATGCTGAATTTTTGATGTATGCGTTCCCGCCCCAATCCAAGAAAGAGAAGAGGATATTATATTAATAAAATAAAAGAAAAGACGAAGCAACGCCCCCCCTTTTTTAGTAAATCTGTTGGAATATTAGATCTTTTAACCCGTCCTTTTCCATCTAACTTCTACTGTTTGGGTATACGTGTGACCTATTAAATACCGGTCATATGATAACTCATCAGATAATTAATTGTATGTATAAGTAAGTATAGGGAAGGATAATTGTATAAGGAAGAGGGTAGGTTATAGAAAAGAAAGAATGGAAAAGTATGAAAAATTCAATAGGATTCTATATTGGAATTGGATTAGGAATCCCATTTTTGATTTAATATGGATAAAGGATCTTCCTATGTTATACTATTCAATTCTCGACGATTAATCGATTTGATAGATCGGATATATTGTTATTCATAATATTTATCCGATTAAGTATCATCAGGATACAATTCACCCTATTGAATTTACAGGAGTCAAATTTATCATCTCTATGGGATTAGATCCCGAGTTATTGCGAAGCAAAAAATAAAAAAAAATGAGATTATGGAAGTCAATATTCTCGCATTTATTGCTACTGCACTGTTCATTCTAGTTCCTACCGCCTTTTTACTTATCATCTACGTAAAAACAGTCAGTCAAAATGATTAATTTGAATGAAACTTTAATTATTAGTTCTTGTCAATGATTGAAGAATTGAAAGGAAGGGATTTAAACTCCAAATCTTAAATTAAATGAAATGATCGGGCTGGAATCAGAAGTGTCTGAGATCTGAGATAGTGTGTAGAAAGAACTATATATATAGTTCTTTCTACACACTATATAGTATTATATAGTATTGTATACAGATATAATATAGGCTTTACTTTATATATTATATAATCTTTACTTTATATAATATAGATCAATGTACAATATGTATGTACATCTAATATATGTACGTCTCAATACTACATCTAAATAGCACTTTAATTCTATAATTCTATTTCTTTTTTTCGCTACATCTATTTATTTAATTTATTTATATGGATATATGGATTTCGATCAATCCAAAATAATCAAAAGCCAACTCTTCTAATTCCTAGGTTTCTAACAATTTTATATACGTATACCGGGATCCATCGAAAGAAAGAAAAGAACCAATGGAGGAAGAGAAGAATAGTATGAGTATATACTATATAAAATAGAAAAGAAAAAAAAAATAGAAAAATAATAGGGATTGGTTTTTATCATTGTAATATCCATAATTCTGGTAAGAGCCGGTTCATAAAAATAGAAAATTTAGGAAGAATTCGGTTGGAATAAATTTCCTATCATGTGTGGATTCGAGTTTTGAAATACAACTATGGTAATCATTCATTGT